AATTGCATTATTACAATAATGTAAATAGACACACGTTGGGATGGTAGAATCTCCCACTCGAGGCCTTCCTGTTTCCGGGGGGTTTTCAGGAATAATAACACGTCTCGAGTTTAGGGGGGTAGGGGGGTTTTACGCGCAAAAGCCGGGGGGGGCATATCTTAGAGAAACCAGGGGAAACTATCATTATTTATGCTCTTGATCTCAGTTATGCAATTCTTTAATGAAAGTCTTTCCACCATGGATGCTATGTGCGGCTGGCAAGAAAAATGTACACGCTTGTCAACAAGCCTTAGCGCTGCACTGTGAAATGCCAAGTGAAAGGAGGACAAAAAAAAATAACCTAGCCCATTAGAAAGAACGCTTGGCATGTGGCTAACGCACCGCATGTACTCCACCAACAACTTATGCAAGCGTCGAGGAAAGTATGGGGAATGATACCGATAAATGGCCCTGAAATAGGAACCAAATGCCAGGAATAGTTCACTAGGTGAAACCCCCACAATTACTGTCCCTGACCATCAATAAACGTGGACGCAACGCTGAAACTCGAATGTTATTCTTGTCTACATAGGATGGTTATCTTGGCGGGATTTGGAATCCTGGTATATATGAGTTATTCCAATTTCCGCCAGGGCCCTAACTTGATCTTTGTTCGTACAGTCGGATAGTTTCTATTAGTATGCAATCCGTGTTAAGTATTCAATTAATGTATTGTGTAAAGTTAACGAGTGATGCTGATGGCTTAAATGGTTAAATCCTAGAAGTGTCACACCTAAATGCCGTGTGTCCTAAAGCATTATTAATATGGTTTACATAAATATATGGTGTTAATACATATATGTATTTAACCAAAGAATAGTTTAATTCAGAATTCTAGCTTTGGGAGCTAGTGGTGGGAGTTAAAATCTCCCTTCTTTGAAGCAATGGGGAGGATTTTAACCTCCGGCGTCCGGCTTACAAGACCGGCGCTCTAACGCTGAGCTACCATTGCAATCTAATGCAAGTAGTTTGTTTTCCAGTCATCCTGCTATGGGGAATAGTAGTAGGAAGATGGAGAAGTAAAGAATGGATGCAATTTGGCCAATAATGATATAGGGGTGTTCGACTGGTATTCCTCCGATTCAGGTGAGGATCAGCACGTCTGCAACTAATGATCAGAAAAGGAATTGGGAGAGTGGTCGGAATGTTAGGCTTCGTTGTTTTGATGTGTGTAGGAATGGAACTAGTATAAGGACAAGAATGGATGCAAGTAGGGCTAGAACTCCTCCTAGTTTATTGGGGATGGAGCGTAGGATTGCGTAGGCAAACAGGAAGTATCATTCGGGCTTGATATGTGGGGGTGTCACAAGTGGGTTGGCGGGAGTGAAGTTGTCTGGATCTCCGAGGTAATTGGGGGTAAATAGTGCTAGGGATGTGAGGGCTAGCAGTATAATAGCAAACCCTAAGAGGTCTTTGTAAGAGAAGTAGGGATGGAAAGGGATTTTGTCGGCATCAGAGTTTAGGCCTGCTGGATTATTTGAGCCTGTCTCATGAAGGAAGAGGAGGTGGAGAACTGTAACTGCTGCAATAATAAAGGGGAGGAGGAAATGGAAGGCAAAGAATCGTGTTAGGGTCGCATTGTCTACGGAAAAGCCCCCTCAGATTCATTGAACTAAGGTGTTTCCTACGTAGGGTACGGCGGATAGTAGGTTGGTAATTACGGTAGCTCCTCAGAATGATATTTGACCTCAGGGGAGTACGTAGCCAACGAATGCTGTTATTATTACTAATAGTAATAGAACTACTCCAATGTTTCATGTCTCTTTATAAAGGTAGGAGCCGTAGTACAGTCCTCGTCCAACGTGTAGATAAATACAGATGAAGAAAAAGGAAGCTCCGTTGGCGTGCATGTTTCGGATTAGTCATCCAAAGTTAACATCTCGGCAAATGTGGGCGACGGAGGAGAATGCTGTTGCGATGTCTGCTGTGTAGTGTATTGCGAGGAAAATTCCTGTGACCAGTTGTGCTCCAAGACATAGGCCTAGGAGGGAGCCAAAGTTTCATCACGCAGAAATATTTGAGGGAGCAGGGAGGTCCACTAGTGCGTCGTTTGCGATTTTTAGCAGGGGGTGTGTTTTTCGTAGGTTGGCCATTAAGTGTTTTTGTAGTTGAATAACAACGGTGGTTTTTCAAGCCATTATTCCTGGTTAGAGTCCTGGCAGAAACTATGACTTATATGATGTGTATATTTATATTTGGATTAATTTTAGGTTTAATTGTGGTGGCCTCGAACCCATCTCCTTATTTTGGGGCCCTTGGGTTGGTTGTTGTGTCGGGGATAGGGTGTGGTGTTTTGGTGGGGCATGGGGCTCCTTTTTTATCTCTAGTCTTGTTTTTAATCTACTTGGGGGGAATGCTGGTTGTGTTTGCTTACTCGGCAGCGTTGGCTGCTGAGCCTTTTCCTGAGACTTTAGGTAGTCGTCCTGTTGCGTTGCATGCAGGATTATATTCAGTGGCGGTTTTGTTGGGGGGAGGTATCTTTTGAGGGGGCTGGTATAGTAGCTCTTGGGTGACGGTGGATGAGCTGGTTGAATTCTCTGTTTTTCGGGGGGATATGGCGGGGGTGGCTTTAATATATTCGGCGGGAGGCTGAATGTTGGTGTTGGGTGCTTGGGTACTTCTTCTTACTTTGTTTGTTGTGTTGGAGCTTTCTCGGGGTTTAAGCCGGGGGACGCTTCGAGCAGTTTAGTCAATTAAGAGGAGGAGGGCTAGGAAAAATGTGAGGAAGAAAAAGGTGAGGAAGGTTTTAATTATTCCTTGTTGGGTATTGCTGGTTGTGGTGATTAGTGGGAGGTTGGTGGTATAGATGGCTTTAGGGCCTGATTTTTCAAGTCATGTTTGATCCACCATTTGGCTGGCAATGTACTGTCCGAGTAGAAGGTTAATTTTAGGGGGTAATCGGTGAATAATAGTTGGGAAGTAGCCTAGTATATTGGAGAAGTGGTGGGGTGCAAGTATAGGTGTGGGTTTAAATTGTTTGTTTGTAAGGGAGGCCAGTTCAAGGGCAGTAAGTAGGCCAATAATGGTAACTAGGAGTGCTGCGAGTTTGAGTAAGGGGGGCATGGTCATAATTGGTGTTTTGGGGGGTAGTAGATTTGATGTAATTAGTAGTCCCGCGATGATGCTTCCTCAGGCTAGTCGTTTGATAGGGTTGAGTACTGCAGGGTTGTTTTCGTTGATAGGGGAGAGGGTGTTAAAGCGAGGATGACCTATTGATACGAAAAATACCACTCGGAGGCTATAAACGGCGGTGAAAGAGGTTGCAAGTAGTGTTAGGGCAAGGGCTCAGGCGTTAAGGTAGGATGTGTTTAATGCTTCAATGATGGCGTCTTTTGAAAAGAAGCCGGCTAGGAAAGGTGTGCCTGTTAGGGCAAGGCTCCCAATTGTTAGGGCAGAAGATGTGAAGGGGGTTAGGTGATGTATTCCTCCCATTTTCCGAATGTCTTGTTCGTCGTTTAGGCTGTGAATAATTGACCCTGAACAAAGGAATAATATTGCTTTGAAAAAGGCGTGGGTGCAAATATGTAGGAAGGCTAGTTGTGGCTGACCTAGACCAATTGTTACTATTATCAGGCCAAGTTGGCTTGATGTAGAGAATGCAACGATTTTTTTGATGTCGTTTTGGGTGAGCGCGCAGGTGGCTGTAAATAGGGTTGTGAGGGCTCCTAAGCATAGACAAATGGTGAGGGCCGTGGGGTTATTTTCTATTAAAGGGCTTATACGAATCAATAAAAAAATGCCTGCTACGACCATGGTGCTTGAGTGAAGTAGGGCAGAGACCGGTGTGGGGCCCTCTATTGCAGAGGGCAGTCAGGGGTGAAGTCCAAACTGGGCTGATTTACCAGTTGCAGCAATAATTAGGCCTAGGAGTGGAGGGGTGAGGTCTAGTTCTTTGGTGGCTGAAAAGATTTGTTGTATTTCTCAGGAGTTGAGGTTTGTTGCCATTCAGGCTATGGCGAAGATTAGGCCAATATCTCCGACTCGGTTGTAGATAACTGCTTGTAGTGCGGCGGTGTTTGCATCTGTTCGGCCGTATCATCATCCGATGAGCAGGAAGGATATAATACCTACTCCCTCTCATCCAATAAATAGTTGGAATATGTTATTGGCTGTTACTAGAACAATCATAGCGATTAAAAAGGTTAATAGGTATTTAAAGAATCGGTTTATGCATGGGTCTGCATGTATATATCATGAGGCAAATTCTAGAATAGACCATGTGACGTATAGAGCCACGGGGGTGAAGATAAGGGCGTAGTAGTCAAATTTGAGACTAATGTTGATGTTGAATGTGTGGGTATTTATTCAGGTTCAGTTGGTGATAACAGTTTCTGCCCCTTCGGAAAGGAAGAGGGAGAGGGGGAGTAGGCTGACAAGAAATGCGAGTTTTACGGAGGTTTTAACATGGGTCAAGGCTCAGGTTTCCTTTTTTGGGGAGGGTGAAAGGGTTGTGATGATGGGAAAGAGGAGCAGGGCGAAGATAACTAATAGGCTAGTTGTTATTATAAGGGGTGTGGGGTGCATAGCTGCTACTTGGATTTGCACCAAGAGTTTTTGGTTCCTAAGACCAACGGATGAGCTGTTATCCTTTAGAAGCATAGTTGTCGAGTGAGCTCCGGAGTTCAACCGAGGGGACGAGGATTAGCAGTCTTCGTTGCTGGCAAGCCTCTCTCGGTGGACAAGGGGATTTTAACCCCTGTTTCTAGAATCACAATCTAATGTTTTTGTTAAACTATGTCTACACGCGGTTCACCCTCAGATTAATTCGGGTTTTATGATGAGTAGCAGAAGTGGGAGGAGGTGTAAGGCTATTAGTAGATGTTCTCGGGTGTGGGAGGGGTTTAGGGCCAGGATGTGTGCTGGGAGTGGGCCTCGTTGTGTTATTAGGAATATGTACAGGGAGTATCCAGCAGTGATTAGTGTGCCGAGTCCGGTTAGCGCGATGGTTCATCAAGATCAATTAAATAAGGAGGTAATAATTATTAATTCCCCCATTAGGTTTGGTAGAGGAGGAAGGGCGAGATTGGCCAGGCTTGCTATGAACCATCATGCGGTTATGAGGGGGAGGATGATTTGTAGGCCTCGGGCTAGTATTATTGTTCGGCTGTGGGTTCGTTCGTAGTTGGTGTTTGCTAAACAGAAGAGAGCGGAAGAGGTCAATCCGTGGGCAATTATTAGGATTAGGGCACCTGTAAAGCCTCACGGGGTTTGGATAAGAATTCCTCCTGCTACTAAGCCTATGTGTCCTACGGAGGAGTAGGCGATTAGTGATTTTAGGTCTGTCTGTCGTAGACAGATTGAGCCGGTTATGATTACTCCTCATAGGGCCAGGATAATAAAGGGGTAGCTTAGTTCTTTCGTGAGGGGTTCTAGTATAATCATCATTCGTATTATGCCGTATCCCCCTAGTTTTAGGAGGACGGCTGCTAGTACCATGGAGCCTGCAATGGGGGCTTCTACGTGGGCTTTGGGGAGTCAAAGGTGTATTCCATACAGGGGCATTTTCACCAGGAAGGCTAGTAGGCAACCTGCTCATCATAGTTTGTCCGCGGTTGTAATTATAGGGAGGGCGGGGGCATATTGTAGCGTAAGAAGGGATAGGGTTCCGGTTGTATTTTGTAGTAGGAGGAGGGCCACTAGTAGGGGTAGGGACCCGGCTAGGGTGTAGAATAAAAAGTAAGTCCCTGCGTTAAGTCGTTCTGTCTGGTTGCCTCACCGAGTAATGATGATTAGGGTTGGGATTAGGGTAGCTTCAAATATGACATAAAATAAAATGACCTCGGTGGCGGAGAAGGCCATAATTAGGAAAATTTGAAGTGAGATTAGCAAGGTGATGTATATTCGTTGGCGGTTGGCGGGCTCTAGTGCTGTATGATTTTGGCTTGCTAGAATTATTAAGGGAAGAAGTCAGCAGGTGAGGACTAGCAGGGGGGTGGAGAGAGGGTCGGTTGCCATGAGATGGTTGAGGGAGGTTCACCCGGCTTCAGATGTACTTATAAGTCATGTTAGGCTGGCGAGAGCAATTATTAGGCTTTGGCCTAGTGTTGTTGGCCAGAGTCACTTGGTTGGAACCAGTCAGGCGGTTGGAACTAGCATAATGGTAGGAATTAAGATTTTTAGCATTGTAGTAAGTTTAGGCTTTGTATTCGGTCGGTCCCGTGAGTACGAGCGGTGGCAACTAGGAGGGCTAGTCCTGCACTTGCTTCGCAGGCAGAAAAGGCCAGGAGGAGTATTGGGGAGGCAGAGAAGCTAGTAGTGTTTAGTTCTAGTACTCATAGGGATAGTGCCAGGAAAAGGGATAACATTATTCCCTCTAGGCAAAGAAGGGCGGATAGAAGATGTGTTCGGTGGAATGCGAGGCCTGCTAGTCCTAGTAGGAAGGCTGCTGAAAAGGTGAAGTGTACGGGGGTCATTAGGTAATTGTGGACTTTAACCACGAGCTTTTGAGCCGAAATCAAATATTTTAATTAAAATAATTACCTATTCAGCTCACTCTAGTCCTCCTTGAATTCATTCGTAGACTAGGCCGAGGGTTAATAGTAATAGAACCAGGGTTGCTCAGAAGAGGGTGAGGGTGGGAAGGGGAAGCTGGTCCCCTCAGGGGAGGGGAAGAAGTAGGGCAATCTCTAGGTCAAATAGAAGGAATAGGATTGCTACCAGGAAGAAGCGTAGGGAGAAGGGTAGTCGGGCGGACCCAAGGGGGTCAAACCCACATTCGTAAGGGGATAGTTTTTCCTGGTCGGGGTTTATTATGGGCAGTCAGAAGGACACAACTGCTAGGACGCAAGAAAGAATAATAGCGATGGTAATAACGGTGGTGATTAAATTCATTATCTTTCCTTGGGCTTTAACCAAGACCAGGTGATTGGAAGTCACTTATACTTACGTTGATACTAGAAAGATTATGAGCCTCATCAATAGATGGAGATGTAGAGGAAAAGTCATACTACGTCTACAAAATGTCAGTATCATGCAGCCGCTTCAAATCCGAAGTGATGTTCGGACGTAAAGTGATATTGGATTTGTCGTAGAAGGCATACGGCCAGGAAGGTAGAGCCAATAATAACGTGGAGCCCGTGGAAGCCTGTTGCAACGAAGAAAGTGGAGCCATAAACGCCGTCGGCAATTGTGAAGGGGGCTTCGTAGTACTCTATGGCTTGTAGGAAGGTGAAGTAAAACCCGAGAAGGATGGTCAGGGTTAGAGAGTGAATGGCTTGTTTTCGTTCGCCTTCTATAATGCTGTGGTGCGCTCATGTGACTGTAACACCGGATGCTAGTAGGACTGCTGTGTTGAGCAGGGGAACTTCAAATGGGTCAAGGGGGGTGATTCCGGCAGGGGGCCAGCATCCTCCTAGTTCGGGGGTGGGGGCTAGGCTTGCGTGGTAGAAGGCTCAGAAGAAGCCCAGGAAGAAGAAGACTTCGGATGTGATGAATAAGATTATTCCGTATCGGAGGCCTTTTTGTACTGGGGGAGTGTGATGTCCTTGGAAAGTCCCTTCTCGGATAATATCTCGTCATCACTGGTATATTGTTAGAAGTAGTAAAATTATGCCAATTGTTATTAGAGCGGTGGAGTTGAAGTGGAATCAGATGGCAAGGCCTGAGGTTATCAGGAGGGCGGCGACTGCACCTGTAAGGGGTCAAGGGCTGGGGTCTACTATGTGGTACGCGTGTGCTTGGTGGGCCATTAAACGTTTTCTTGTAGGTAGAGGCTTAGGAGGAGAACAAATACGTATGCTTGAATCATTGCTACAGCCACTTCTAGAATAGTTAGGAGAAACAGTACAACTCCGGTGAGGATTGCAACAGTGGGTATTAAGGGGAGTAGGACGAAGGCGGCGGTGGCGATAAGTTGAATTAGGAGGTGTCCTGCTGTTAGGTTGGCAGTGAGTCGGACTCCTAGTGCTAAAGGTCGAATAAATAGGCTGATCGTCTCGATAATAATGAGTACGGGGATTAGTAGGGGCGGTGTTCCTTCTGGCAGGAGGTGGCCTAGTGCTGCGGTTGGTTGATTTCGTATTCCGATGAGAACTGTTGCTAGTCAGAGTGGGACTGCGAGGCCCATGTTTAATGACAGTTGTGTTGTAGGGGTAAAAGTGTATGGAAGGAGGCCTAGCATATTTAGGGAAATTAGGAATAATATAAGGGAAGTGAGGATTGTGGCTCATTTGTGTCCGCCTAGATTTAAGGGCATTATTAATTGATATGCAAATCGATTAATGAATCAGCCTTGAAGGGTTAGTATTCGGTTGTTTAGTCATCGGGCGGAAGGGGTTGGAATAAGGAGTCACGGGAGGGTGAGGGCAAGTGCAATCAGGGGAATCCCTAGGTAGACGGGGCTTATAAACTGGTCGAAGAAGCTTAGTGTCATGGTCAGGTTCAAGGTTCTGTTTTAGGCTTTTGTGTGCTTTGGGGGGTTGGTTCATTGGGGAAAGTGTGGGCTAGTACTTTGGGGGGAAGCACTGTTAGGAAAATTAGTCAAGAGAAGACTAGGATGGCAAATCAGGGTGCGGGATTAAGTTGAGGCATGTCGCTGAGGGTGGTTGGGAATCACCAGTCTTTAGCTTAAAAGGCTAACGCTACAACCCAGTTTAGCTTCTCAGCGAGGCATCTTCAAGTATTAGTGAGGATCAGTTTTCAAAGTGTTTTAGGGGGACTGCTTCTACTACAATTGGTATGAAACTATGGTTGGCGCCGCAGATTTCCGAGCATTGCCCATAGAATACACCTGGGCGGGATGCGATGAATGCTGTTTGGTTTAGTCGTCCTGGGACTGCGTCCATTTTAACCCCAAGTGAAGGGACGGCTCACGAGTGTAAGACGTCTTCAGCTGAAACCAGCACTCGGATGGGGGACTCTACTGGTACTACTATTCGATGGTCTGCTTCAAGTAGACGAAACTGTCCGGGGGTTAAATCTTGTGTTGGGACTATATATGAGTCGAAGCCCAGGTCTTCGTAGTCTGTGTACTCGTAACTTCAGTACCATTGGTGGCCTATCGCTTTAATTGTTAGATGTGGGTCGTTAATCTCGTCCATTAGGTAGAGGATGCGTAGGGAAGGAAGGGCGATGAGAATAAGAATAATAGCTGGGAGGATGGTTCAAATGATTTCGATTTCTTGTGAATCTAGAATATATTTATTAGTTAGTTTGGTTGTGACTATCGCTACAATAATGTAAAGTACTAGTGTGCTAATGAGAAAAACGATCATTAGAGCGTGGTCGTGGAAGTGAAGTAGTTCTTCTATAACGGGGGAAGCTGCATCTTGAAATCCTAGTTGTGAGGGATGTGCCATTAAGTTTAAGACACGCGGGGATTTAACCCACATCTCTGCCCTGACAAAGCAGTGTAGTCTCTTTTATACTAGTGTCTTATGAAGAAAGTGACAGAGCGGTTATGTGTCTGGCTTGAAACCAGTTTATGGGGGTTCGACTCCTCCCTTTCTCGTTAGTGGGCGGGCTGTACTTGAACAAAGGCAGGCTCTTCAAAGGTGTGATATGGGGGAGGGCAGCCGTGGAGTCATTCGACGTTGGTTGCTGTAAGTTCTACGGATAGAACTTCTCGTTTGGCAGCGAATGCTTCTCAAAGAATAAACAGGAATATAATTACTGCTGTTAATGAGATCAGAGATCCTAGGGAAGAAACTGTGTTTCAAAGAGTGTAGGCGTCTGGGTAGTCCGAGTATCGTCGTGGCATGCCCGCTAAGCCAAGGAAGTGTTGTGGGAAAAAGGTTAGGTTTACACCTACGAACATTACTCCGAAGTGGATTTTCGATCAAGTGCTGTGAAGTGTATATCCTGTGAGAAGGGGGAATCAGTGCACGAATCCTGCTATGATGGCAAATACTGCTCCTATTGATAGGACGTAGTGGAAGTGGGCAACAACGTAATAGGTGTCGTGTAGTATGATGTCTAGGGAGGAGTTGGCTAGGACAATCCCGGTTAAACCTCCAACAGTGAAAAGGAAAATGAACCCTAGGGCCCAAAGAAGGGGAGTTTCTCATTTAATAGCTCCTCCATGCAGGGTGGCGAGTCAGCTAAAGACTTTTACTCCTGTTGGAATTGCAATAATTATTGTGGCAGAGGTAAAGTAGGCTCGAGTGTCTACATCCATTCCTACTGTAAACATGTGATGTGCTCATACGATAAATCCTAGTAGGCCGATGGCCATCATGGCTCAGACCATGCCCATGTATCCGAAGGGTTCTTTTTTGCCTGCATAGTATGCGACGATGTGGGAGATTATTCCGAAACCTGGTAAAATAAGAATATATACTTCTGGGTGACCAAAGAACCAGAAAAGGTGTTGATATAGGATTGGATCTCCGCCTCCTGCCGGGTCAAAGAATGTAGTATTTAGATTTCGGTCTGTTAATAGCATTGTAATGCCAGCAGCAAGGACTGGGAGGGAGAGCAATAGCAGGACAGCTGTAATTAGTACAGCTCAGACGAACAGGGGTGTTTGATATTGGGAGATTGCCGGAGGTTTCATATTAATAATTGTTGTAATGAAGTTAATGGCCCCTAGAATTGAGGAAACGCCAGCTAGGTGCAGTGAGAAAATTGTAAGGTCTACGGATGCCCCTGCGTGGGCAAGATTGCCTGCTAGTGGGGGATAAACAGTTCACCCTGTGCCAGCTCCTGCCTCTACTCCGGAGGAAGCTAGGAGTAGGAGGAAAGAGGGTGGGAGGAGTCAGAAGCTCATGTTATTTATTCGGGGGAAGGCCATGTCGGGGGCGCCAATCATTAGAGGCACTAATCAGTTTCCAAAGCCGCCAATCATGATTGGTATTACTATAAAGAAAATTATTACGAAAGCGTGAGCCGTCACAATGACGTTGTAGATCTGGTCGTCCCCTAATAAGGCGCCAGGTTGGCTTAGTTCAGCTCGGATTAGCAGACTTAAGGCGGTGCCTACTATTCCCGCTCAAGCACCAAATACAAGATAAAGGGTGCCGATGTCTTTATGGTTGGTTGAGAAAAATCAGCGTGTGATTGCCACAGGTAAAATGGCTGAGTGTTTAAGCGGTGGATTGTAGCCCCATGTACAGAGGTTTGAGTCCTCTTTTTACCAAGCCCTGAGGTGTTTTACACATTAGATTGCAAATCTTAAGTAGCAGGTTAGCCTCTGCCGGGGCTTTCCCCCGCCTTTTATGCTTCGCAAGGCGGGGGAAAGGTAGACGGATGCTCGCTGGTTAGAGCGCTTAGCTGTTAACTAAGAGTTTGTAGGATCGAGGCCTTCCTGTCTAGTAAGGCTTTAGCTTAATTAAAGTATCTGTTTTGCATGCAGAAGATGTGGGGTAGTGTCCCGCAAGTCTTATTCAGGGGCTGGGAGATTTTCACTCCCGCTTAGGGCTTTGAAGGCCCTTGGTCTTAGTGCTATCCTAAGCCCCTTTAAAGGGTGAGTAAGGCTGTCATTGCCGGGGTAATTGGTAGGAGGGTGCAGGCCATTATGGTTGCGGTTGATAGTGGGAGTGAGAGTTGGGAGGAGTTAAGTCGCCATGGTGTGGTGCCTAGCAGGTTATTTGGTGATATGGTTAGGGTTATAGCGTAGGAAAGTCGAAGGTAGAAGTACAGGCTTAGTAGTGCTGTGAGAGCTGCAATTGTGGCGGTGGCTGCAAGGTCTTGTTTAGTCAGCTCCTGGAGGATGAGTCATTTTGGCATGAATCCTGTAAGGGGAGGGAGGCCTCCTAGGGAAAGAAGAATTATGGGGGCCAAAGTTGTAATAATTGGAGATTTTGCTCAAGAAGTTGCTAGTGTGTTGATGGTCGTGGCATTGTTGGCTTTGAATGAGAGGAAAGCCGAGAAGGTTATTACAAAATATAGGATGAGAGCGAGGAGGGTGAGGGAGGGGGAGAATTGAATAATTAGTATTATTCACCCGAGGTGTGCGATTGAAGAATATGCTAGGATTTTTCGTAGTTGTGTTTGGTTTAGGCCGCCTCAGCCTCCAACAAGGGTGGATGCAAGAGCGAGTAGAATAAGTGTTGTTTGGTCTGTCTTGGAGATTTGCAGGAGTAGTGCGAATGGGGCTAGTTTTTGTCAAGTTGACAGAATTAGTCCGGTTGTCAGGTCAAGGCCTTGTAGTACTTCTGGCAGTCAGGTATGTAGGGGTGCTAATCCAATTTTTAGGGCGAGGGCCAGGGTAATTATTGTGAGGGGGACGGGGTGTGTTATTTGGAGAATGTCTCACTGTCCGGTAAGTCATGTATTGGTAATGCTTGCAAATAGGAGGGTTGCGGCTGCGGTTGCTTGGGTGAGAAAATATTTGGTGGTTGCTTCAATTGCTCGGGGATGGTGGTGTTGTGCTATCAGGGGAATGATGGCGAGGGTATTAATTTCTAGGCCTATTCAGGCGAGGAGTCAGTGGGAGCTTGCGAAGGTAATAGTGGTTCCTAGTCCTAGACTGAAGAGTAATACGGTTATAATGTAGGGGTTCATTAGCAAAGGAGGGAGTTTAACCAACATGTTTGGGGTATGGGCCCAAAAGCTTATTTAGCTGACTTTACTAGGAAGTGGTGTAGTGGAAGCACTAAGAGTTTTGATCTCTTCAGGTAGGGTTCGAGTCCCTTCTTTCTAAGGAGCTGGAGGGAATTTAACCCTCATTATTCACTCTATCAAAGTGGCCCTTTGCTTCAGGCACGGCTCCTTGCTTAGAGTTGTGGGGGGAGTCCAGCAAATGCGATGGGGAGGGAGAGATGTCAGATAACCAGTGCAAGTGTTAAGGGGAGGAAGTTTTTTCAGATTAGGTGCATGAGTTGGTCGTATCGGAATCGTGGGTAGGAAGCTCGGACCCATAAGAATAGTACGGATAGGAGTGCCGCTTTAAATATAAGATTAATTGTGGTGATTTCTGGTATATGGGGGAAGTGGGAGGCTCCTAGGAAGAGGGTTGCTGATAGGGTATTTATTAAAAGGATGTTGGCATACTCTGCTAGGAAAAATAGGGCGAAAGGCCCTCCTGCGTATTCTACGTTAAATCCTGAGACTAGTTCGGACTCCCCCTCTGTGAGGTCGAAGGGTGCACGGTTTGTTTCCGCGAGGGTGGAAATGTATCATATTGCAGCTAGGGGTCAGGCGGGTAGGAGTAATCAGGTACTTTCTTGTGTAGTGCTAAAGGCTTGTAGGGTAAAGCCTCCTGTGAAGATAATTGCGCTAAGTAAAATCAGCCCTAGGCTTACTTCGTATGAAATTGTTTGTGCTACTGCTCGTAGGGCCCCAATTAGTGCATATTTTGAATTTGATGCCCAGCCTGAGCCTAGAATGGAGTAGACCGCCAGGCTTGAGAGGGCGAGGATGAATAGGATGCTTAGGTTAATATCTGTGACGGGGTGGGGAAGAGGTAGAGGGGCTCAAAGGATTAGGGCTAGTGTTAGTGCTAGTATGGGGGCTAAGATGAAGAGGAGGGGGGAGGATGTTGAGGGGCGGATTGGTTCTTTAATAAATAGTTTTACCCCATCCGCAATTGGTTGTAGGAGACCGTAGGGGCCTACTACGTTTGGGCCTTTACGGAGTTGCATGTATCCTAGTACTTTTCGTTCAAGTAGTGTGAGGAATGCAACGGCAAGTAGTACAGGGACGATATATGCTAAGGGGTTGAGGATGTGGGTTAAAATTACTGAAATCATAGTTAAGGAGAGGAGTTGAACCTCTGTTCAAAGGGCTTAGGTCTTTTGCATTTGTCCGGGCTCTGCCACCTTAACATGCCTTTTTCTTAGGCCAATGGAAGTGCGCCCCTTTACCTTTTTTAGTTGCCTTCCTAAGGTTGGGGGGAGGCTTGCTTGTGCATGGGCCTCTTCTTTTCGGTCCTTTCGTACTAGAAAAGAATACTTCATAGATAGAAACTGACCTGGATTTCTCCGGTCTGAACTCAGATCACGTAGGACTTTAATCGTTGAACAAACGAACCCTTAATAGCGGCTGCACCATTAGGATGTCCTGATCCAACATCGAGGTCGTAAACCCTCTTGTCGATATGGGCTCTATAAGAGGATTGCGCTGTTATCCCTAGGGTAACTCGGTCCGTTGATCGGCGATGCCGGATCTTGTTGGTCAGAATTTCTGTTTACTAGGGCTGTGGCCCTGGTTTTAAAGGAGGTGTCCTTATTCCACGTGGGGGTTATTTTTTACCCCGCGGTCGCCCCAACCAAAGACAGGGGGACAGGGGCTGTTTGGTTTAGTCTTTTAACTAAGGTTTCTTAACATAGGCTGTCCTAGTGTCTGAAGCTCCATAGGGTCTTCTCGTCTAATGTTTTTATGCTCGCTTCTGCACGGGCAGATCAATTTCATTGACTGGAAAAAGGAGACAGCTTAGCCCTCGTTATGCCATTCATACAGGTCTTCATTTAAAAGACAAGTGATTGCGCTACCTTCGCACGGTCAAAATACCGCGGCCGTTAAACACATGGTCACAGGGCAGGCGGGACCTCTTATAATCTTAAAGCTCAAGAGGCGATGTTTTTGGTAAACAGGCGAGGCTAGTGTTTGCCGAGTTCCTTCTTTTTCTTTTAGTCTTTCCTTTAGCATTCCTGTGTAGGGTTAACGCTTGTGATTCAATTGGGGGGTTTTCTGGTGGTAGGGGTGTGGTGTTCAATACCCTCTTTGGTTGGGGGCGTTAATTTTCAGTGGGGGTCCGTTCTGATGTACACGGGTGCTGGGAGAGGGGCAGGCCCCTCTTATTACTCATGTTAGCATATTCTCTTCTATAGTTTAGTATAGAGAGGCCTAATAGTTTAAGGGGTTGAAGATGTTGTTGTCGGGATTATAGGGTGGCAAATACTTGAGCTTTAACGCTTTCTGAGGGGTTGGCTGCTTTTAGGCCCACCGTAATATAGTGCCTTAGGGTCTTTTGATCTTTCACCTTCTTAATAAAGTTGTATCTTTTTCAAAGGGGCTGTACCCCCTTTGACTAACTCTCTGGGTTTTCTTGTGGTCTGAGGTGGGCGTGGCCAGTTTGGACAAAAGAAACCAAGAGGCTGAACTTCTATTCAATTCTTAGGCAACCAGCTATAACTAAGTTCGGTAGGTCTGTCACCTCTACTCAAAGCTCTTCCCACTCTTTTGCCACAGAGACGGGTGCGCCCTATAATAGGCTGTCTTGGAGTAGCTCACTTAGTTTCGGGGGTTTAAACTAAAATTCATTTTGCTTAAGAGGTACTAGCTAGGTCATGATGCAAAAGGTACGAGGTTTAATCTCTGCTTTTTTGTACTTAACTGGATTTTTTCATTTCTCTTTCAGCTTTCCCTTGCGGTACTTTCCTATAGCGCCCGGGAGGTCCTTTTCTGTCGCCCATACTAAGGGGGAAAAATGGTTTGTTTTTCGTTGTTTGGTGTGTTTGGGTTTATTTATGTTGTCTTGTTGTATTTGGGGAGGGGGGCTAGCTGTTGGGTGTCAGTGCGATCCGATTTGCACGGATATCTTCTCGGTGTAAGGGAGATGCTATTCTTGTTTAGCTACGCTCTGGTTTTTCCAAGTGCACCTTCCGGTACACTTACCATGTTACGACTTGCCTCCCCTTTGCAATTGTTGTATTTTATTTATTGTTTGTTGTGAGCTCGGGGAGAGTGACGGGCGGTGTGTGCGCGCTTCAGGGCCGGTTTCAGTGGAACGCTCTGTTTTCCTTCTTACTGCTAAATCCTCCTTCAGATGATTAATTTCAACTCATCGTTCGTGTTTACTGTGTCAGTAAATGTAGCCCATTTCTTCCCCTCTCATGCGCTACACCTCGACCTGACGTTTTGGGTTATACCAATCTTGCTTACTATTTACCCTTCATAGGGTAAGCTGACGACGGCGGTATATAGGCGGGATAAACAAGGGAGGGTGAGGTTGAACGGGGGTTATCGGTTCTAGAACAGGCTCCTCTAGGTGGATCTAAAGCACCGCCAAGTCCTTTGGGTTTTAAGCTTATGCTCGTAGTCCCCGGGCGAGCAGTGGGTGTAAGATCACTGCTTGTGTTTAGGGCTAGGCATAGTGGGGTATCTAATCCCAGTTTGTGACCTAGCTTTCGTGGGGTCAGAAGGTTTAAAGCCACTTTCGTAGTGGTACTTCATTTCTTCGGGTGCGTATGACAGCCATGAAGATGTTCGGCTTTAGTATATGTTCTCTTAACCACTCTTTACGCCGAGAGCTATCAACTTGAGCCCCTCGTATAACCGCGGCGGCTGGCACGAGTTTTGCTGGCTCTGTTGGCTTTAACTAAGTCAAGCTTACACTTATGGCTTAATGTTTATCACTGCTGAGTTCCCTTGGGGGTGTGGCTGAGCAAGGTGTCATGGGCTAAACAAGGGGTTGTGCCTGATACCAGCTCCTTGTTCCCGCGGGAGGGGAAATTGTAGGGCATTCTCACAGGGTTGCGGATACTTGCATGTGTAAATTTGGCCAAAGTTGATAGTAAAGTCAGGACCAAGCTTTTGTGCCTGCGGGGCTTTCTAGGGCCCATCTTAACATCTTCAGTGTTATGCTTTAATTAAGCTACGTTAGC